TTAAAAATAAGCTAAATAAAGCTTTTGGGCTCATACCTCAAATATAAAGGATAACCTTTTTTTTAAAAATTTTAATAAAGTGCCTGATAAAAGGATTATTCTGATAGGATAAATAATGTAGATTTCTACCTTTATTATATTTTGTAGAATTAAACTACATCTAATAATATCAAAAATTATTGTGCATCATACACTAAAATATAATTATATTATAAAAATTTTATAAATTTTATATATTACTTATGTAATTATTTTTTATTTTTTATTTATTCAATTCTAATAAAATATTTTTTTTATTTATTTTATTTTTTTCTACTATAATTTCAATTTCTTCTAATTCATGATTTGGATGTTGAATTGGTTTAGAAATTAATTTATTAAGATTTATTCCTTTAATTTCTAATTCCAATAACTTACTAGCATCAGAAGCCTCTTTAAAATATTTTTTAACTCAATCAATTGCTTCAATAAATTTTTTATTTTCAATTTTAATAAAAATAATTTTAATAAAAAATTTTGAAATAAACAACTTAATTTCAATTATAATTAATTCAGCACTATTAATAAAAATAGGATCCGCCCCCTTTCATTTTTGATTTCCCAATATTTCTGAGGGGTTATCCTGATTTAATAATTTTATTTTAATAACATGACAAAAAATTACACCTTTTATTCTTCTTTCTTATTATTTTAATATTAATTTTTTATATTTTATTATCATTTTAAATGTTATAATTGGGGCTATTGGAGGATTAAACCAAACCTCTTTACGAAAAATAATATCATTTTCATCAATTAATAATTTAGGATGAATAATTTATGCTATAATAATTAGAGAAAATTTATGAATATTTTATTTTACCATATATTCATTTATAATTAGAATTATATTTTTTTTTTTTTACTTATTAAATATATTTTTTATTAATCAACTATTTATTAATAATATAAATTTTTTAATTAAATTAAATTTAATAATTAATTTTTTATCACTAGGAGGACTACCCCCTTTTTTAGGATTTCTCCCAAAATGAATTATTATTAATTTTTTAATAATTAATAAATTTTATATTTTAACATTTATTATAGTAATAAGAAGATTAATTACTATTTATTTTTATATTCGAATTATTTTTTCCTGTTTTATATTTAATTATCTTAAATTAAAATGACTTAAAATTAATTTAAACAATAAATTAATAAATTTTATTAATTTATTTTCATTAATTTCTATTTTAGGAATAATTTTAAGAACCTTTTTATTTTTTTAAGGTTTTAAGTTAATAAAACTAATAATCTTCAAAATTATTTATAAAGAAAATTTCTTTAAGCCTTAGTAAATAATTTACCCCTTAAAATTTGCAATTTTATATCATTATTGAATATAAGACTTAATAAAAGAGAAATTTCTCGTTAATAAATTTACAATTTATCGCTTAATAACTCAGCCATTTTATTTATTTTGCGAAAATGACTTTATTCTACAAATCATAAAGATATTGGAACATTATATTTTATTTTTGGAATTTGAGCAGGAATAGTAGGAACTTCATTAAGATTATTAATTCGAGCAGAATTAGGAACCCCCGGATCTTTAATTGGAGATGACCAAATTTATAATACAATTGTCACAGCTCATGCATTTATCATAATTTTTTTTATAGTTATACCTATTATAATTGGAGGATTTGGAAATTGATTAGTTCCTTTAATATTAGGAGCTCCTGATATAGCATTCCCCCGAATAAATAACATAAGATTTTGATTATTACCCCCCTCTCTTACCCTTTTAATTTCTAGAAGTATTGTTGAAAATGGAGCTGGAACTGGATGAACAGTTTACCCCCCTTTATCATCTAATATCGCCCATAGTGGTAGATCTGTTGATTTAGCAATTTTTTCTCTCCATTTAGCTGGAATTTCATCAATTCTAGGAGCAGTTAATTTTATTACCACAATTATTAATATACGAGTTAATAATTTATCATTCGATCAAATACCATTATTTGTTTGGGCAGTTGGAATTACAGCATTTTTATTACTTTTATCTTTACCTGTTTTAGCTGGAGCTATTACTATATTATTAACTGACCGAAATCTTAATACATCATTTTTTGACCCCGCTGGTGGAGGAGACCCTATTTTATATCAACATTTATTTTGATTTTTTGGCCATCCAGAAGTTTATATTTTAATTTTACCCGGATTTGGAATAATTTCTCATATTATTTCTCAAGAAAGAACTAAAAAAGAAACATTTGGGTGTTTAGGGATAATTTACGCTATAATAGCAATTGGTCTATTAGGATTTATTGTATGAGCTCATCATATATTTACTGTAGGGATAGATATTGATACTCGAGCTTATTTCACCTCAGCAACTATAATTATTGCAGTACCAACAGGAATTAAAATTTTTAGATGATTAGCAACTCTTCATGGAACTCAAATTAATTATAGACCTTCAACTTTATGAAGATTAGGATTTGTATTTTTATTTACTGTAGGAGGATTAACAGGAGTAATTCTAGCCAATTCATCTATTGATATCACTTTACATGATACCTACTATGTTGTAGCTCATTTTCACTATGTTTTATCTATAGGAGCAGTATTTGCAATTATTGGAGGATTTATTCATTGATACCCTTTATTTACAGGACTATCTTTAAACCCATTTTTATTAAAAATTCAATTTTTTATTATATTTTTAGGAGTAAATTTAACTTTTTTCCCACAACATTTCTTAGGATTAGCTGGAATACCACGACGATACTCTGATTATCCAGATTCTTATATTTCATGAAATTTAATTTCATCATTAGGATCTTATATTTCTCTTTTAGGTGTTATAATAATATTAATTATTATTTGAGAATCTATAATTTTTCAACGAATTGCTTTATTCCCATTAAATATACCATCATCCATTGAATGATATCAAAATATACCTCCTGCTGAACATTCTTATAATGAACTTCCAATTTTAAGAAATTTCTAATATGGCAGATTATATGTAATGGATTTAAACCCCATTTATAAAGGATTATCCTTTTTTTAGAAATGGCAACTTGATCAAACCTTAATTTACAAAATGGAGCATCTCCATTAATAGAACAAATTATTTTCTTTCATGATCATACCTTAATCATTTTAATTATAATTACAATTTTAGTTGGTTACTTAATAATAAATTTATTTTTTAATAAATTTATTAACCGATTTTTACTAGAAGGACAATTAATTGAAATAATTTGAACTATTTTACCTGCTATTACTTTAATTTTTATTGCTCTACCATCTCTACGTTTACTATATTTATTAGATGAATTAAATAACCCATTAATTACTTTAAAATCAATTGGACACCAATGATATTGAAGATATGAATATTCAGATTTTCATAATATTGAATTTGATTCATATATAATTCCATCTAATGAATTAACTCCTTTTAATTTTCGACTATTAGATGTTGATAATCGAATTATCTTACCAATAAATAACCAAATTCGAATTATAGTAACTGCAACAGATGTTATCCACTCATGAACAATCCCATCACTAGGGGTAAAAGTAGATGCTAATCCTGGTCGATTAAACCAAACAAATTTTTTCATTAATCGACCAGGAATTTATTATGGTCAATGTTCTGAAATTTGTGGGGCTAATCATAGATTTATACCAATTGTTATCGAAAGAATTTCAATTAAAAATTTTATTAATTGAATTAATAATTATTCTTCATTAGATGACTGAAAGCAAGTATTGGTCTCTTAAACCACTTTATAGTAAATTAGCAATTACTTCTAATGAAATAACCTAAAATAAAGAATTAGTTAATTTATAACATAAATATGTCAAATTTAAATTATTACAAAAGTAATATTCTTTTATCCCTCAAATAATACCTATCAATTGAATTTTTTCTTTATTTTTTTTTATTATTATTTTCATTATTTTTAATATAATAAATTATTATATTTTTTATAAATTAAATAATAAAACCCCCCATATTTTTAATTTATTAAAAATTAAAAATAATTTATCTTGAAAATGATAAGTAATTTATTTTCAATTTTTGACCCCTCAACTAATTTATTTTATTTCCCTTTAAATTGAATTAGAACTTTCCTTGGTTTAATATTTATCCCTTACTCATTTTGACTAATTCCAAATCGTCATTTTATAATATGAAATTTTATCCTCAACTCCCTTCATAATGAATTTAAAACATTATTAAAAAATAATTATTTTAATGGATCAACTTTTATCTTTATTTCATTATTTTCATTTGTTTTATTTAATAATTTTTTAGGATTATTCCCTTATATTTTTACTAGTACTAGTCATTTAACATTAACATTGACCATTTCACTACCACTATGATTAAGATTTATATTATATGGATGAATTAATAATTACCAACATATATTTTCTCATATAATCCCACAAGGAACTCCAGCAATTTTAATACCATTTATAGTATTAATTGAAACTATTAGAAATATTATTCGTCCTGGAACTTTAGCTGTACGACTAACAGCTAATATAATTGCAGGACATCTATTAATAACATTACTTAGAAGAACTGGCCCAAATTTATCTTATATTTTTATTTTTATTTTAGTATTAATTCAAATTTTATTATTAATCCTAGAATCAGCAGTAGCAATTATTCAATCTTATGTTATTGCTATTTTAAGAACTTTATATTCTAGAGAAGTAAATTAATGAAAAATAATTTTAACTATCACCCATACCATTTAGTAGATTATAGCCCTTGACCTTTAACAGGTTCAATTGGAGTTTTAACTTTAGTTACGGGAATAATTAAATGATTCCACAATTTTAATATAAGATTATTAATTCTTGGCTATATTATTACTCTTATAACAATGTATCAATGATGACGAGATATTTGTCGAGAAGGAACTTTTCAAGGTAAACATACAATTTTAGTAACAAAAGGACTTCAATGGGGAATAATTTTATTTATTGTATCAGAAATTTTATTTTTTATATCTTTTTTTTGAGCTTTTTTTCATAGTAGATTATCACCTAATATTGAAATCGGAGCAATATGACCCCCTATAAGAATTTTTCCATTTAACCCGTTTCAAATTCCTTTATTAAACACTATTATTTTAATCAGTTCCGGTGTAACTGTTACATGAGCCCATCATGCATTAATAGAAAATAATTATACTCAATCTATTCAAAGTTTATTTTTAACAATCATTTTAGGAATTTACTTTACTATCTTGCAAGCATATGAATATTTAGAAGCATCTTTCTCTATTGCTGATAGAATTTATGGATCCACATTCTTTATAGCAACAGGATTCCATGGTCTTCATGTAATTATTGGTACTATTTTTTTAACAGTATGCTTTTTTCGACAATTAAATAAACATTTTTCAAAAACTCACCATTTTGGATTTGAAGCAGCAGCTTGATATTGACATTTCGTAGATGTTGTATGATTATTCCTTTATATTTCAATTTACTGATGAGGAAATTAATTATTTATATAATATATTTAGTATATTTGACTTCCAATCAAAAAGTTTAAAATTTTTTAATATAAATAATTATTTTACTATTAATTATTTTAATTATAATTTTTTTTATTTCTAATATTATAATATTTTTATCAATTTTATTATCAAAAAAATCATTTATAGATCGAGAAAAATGTTCACCATTTGAATGTGGATTCGACCCTAAATCATCAGCACGTATTCCCTTTTCATTACATTTTTTTTTAATTACAGTAATTTTTTTAATTTTCGATGTAGAAATTGCTTTAATTTTCCCAATTATTTTCACATTTAAATTAGTAAATTTTATCAATTGAACAAAGATTAGATTTTTTTTTATTATTATTTTATTACTAGGGTTATATCATGAATGAAATCAAAATATATTAAATTGAACTAATTAGGATTATAGTTTAAATTAAAACATTTGATTTGCAATCAAAATATATTGATAATAAATTTCAATTTATCTTAAATAAGAAGCAAAATTTGCATTTAATTTCGACTTAAAATTTAGAGTTAAATTACTCCTTATTTATATATTATTTAATTGAAACCAAATAGAGGTATATCACTGTTAATGATAAAATTGAATTTCTAATTCCAATTAAAGAAATATAATTTAAAATTAAGCTGCTAACTTAATTTTTAGTGGTTAAATTCCATTAATATTTCTAATTTCTTTTCTTAAATTTATATAGTTTAATAAAAACATTACATTTTCACTGTAAAAACAAAAAAATTTTTTTATAAATATTTAAAGATTATTTAATCTCCTTAATATCTTCAATATTATACTCTTTATAAGCTATTTAAATAAATATTTATAAATAATAAATATATGTAAATTATTAACCATAAAACAAATCTAAATAAATAAATTTTCAAATTATTTATTTGAAAAACTCTATAAAAAATAGAATATTTCTTCACAATATTAATTATCCCCTGACCTCTATATAATTCTCTTCATCCTATATCCATAATTTTAGATAAACTTTGACTATAATTTAAAATATAATATCTAACCCCATAAGTAGATAACATAGGTATAAATCACATTAAACATATAAATCTTCTTAAATTATAAGTTATTAAAAACTTATTCATTCTATGAATATTTATTCTACTAACTAAATAACCTATTACACCTCCTAATAATCTAACATAAATTACTATTATTTTTAAATTAAAAGGCAAATAAATTATATAAGGATAATAAAAAATCACCCAACTTAATAAGCCTCCTCTTACTACTCTTATAAATAATAAAATAAACATTCTATTTAATATAATATAATCCTCGTCATATAAATTATAAATACATAATAAATTAAAATCATTAATTATTAAATATATTAATAAACGAATAGTATAATATATTGTCAAACCAGTAGAAATATAATAAAAAAAAAAAACAAATAAATTAAAATTTCTAAATCTAACTATCTCTAAAATTAAATCTTTAGAATAAAATCCAGCTAAAAAAGGAATTCCACATAAAGCTATATTAGAAATATTTAAACATAAACAAGTCATTGGTAAATAAATTCTAATTCCACCTATATAACGAATGTCTTGAATATCATTTATTATATGAATAATTACCCCAGCACATATAAATAATAAAGCTTTAAATATAGCATGAGTTAATAAATGAAAAAAAGCTAATTTTTTAAATCCTATTCTTAAAATTCTTATTATTAAACCTAATTGACTTAAAGTAGATAAAGCAATAATTTTTTTTAAATCAAATTCATAATTAGCAGAAATTCCAGCTATAAATATTGTTATTATCCCTAATAATAATAATACCTTTAAAAAAAAAGTATTTAAAATCATCAAATTAAATCGAATTAATAAATAAACACCAGCAGTAACTAATGTAGAAGAATGAACTAAAGCAGAAACCGGTGTAGGAGCAGCTATAGCTGCAGGTAATCAAGATCTAAAAGGAATTTGAGCTCTTTTAGTTATAGCAGCTAAAATAATTATCCCCCCAATAATTTCTATTAAATAATCATTTAACATAAAATTTATATAAAAAATATAATTTCAACTACCATAATTTATTATTCAAGAAATAACTATTAAAATTATTACATCCCCAATTCGATTAGATAAAACTGTCAATATACCAGCATTATAAGATTTTAAATTTTGATAATAAATTACTAAACAATAAGACACTAATCCTAAACCATCTCATCCTAATAAAATTCTAATAATATTAGGACTAATAATTAATAAAATTATAGAAAATACAAATAACAATACTAAAATAATAAAACGAAATAAATTTAATTCAGATCTTATATATCTTTTTCTATAATAAATAACAACAGAAGAAATTATTAAAACAAATATTATAAATAAAAGTGATATTCAATCTAATAAAATAGATATAACAATATTTACAGAATTTAAAGAAATAATCTCCCACTCTAAAAAAAATACAATATTATTTATAATAAAATATAATATTAAAAATAAATTAATTAATCTAAATATAAATAAAAAAATAAAAAATAAAAAACAAATATTTTTATTATTAATAATTTAAAATGATATTTCATATTTTTGACTCCACAAATCAATATTTTACATTTAAATTATTTAAATTTTAATTAATTATTAAATAATCAATTTTTAAAATTATGATATTTAAAGGTAATCAATGTAATAATAATAATAAATATTCCCGAGATACCCCACAATAAAATCTATACAACCCCTGAAAAATTTTTCCATGTTGAACATAAGAATATAAATATAAACTATAACCAGCTCTAAAAAAAGAAATTAATATTAATATTAATATAGACATTCAAGATCATCTTATTATTCTATTAATTAATCTAATTTCACTTAATAAATTTAATGAAGGAGGAGCTGACATATTTGAAGATATTAATAAAAATCACCACAATCTTATCGAAGGTATAAAATTTATCATACCCTTATTAATAAATAATCTTCGACTATGAATTCGCTCATAATTAATATTAGCAAGACAAAATATTCCAGAAGAACATAATCCATGACCAATTATTATAATATAAGAGCCAAAATAACCTCAATAATTTATTACCATAATTCCTCTAATTACAATTCTTATATGAGCTACTGAAGAATAAGCAATTAAAGATTTTATATCAACTTGACAAAAACACTTTATTCTAATATAAAATCCCCCTAATAATCTAATAATAATTCAAATATAATTCAATTTTATATTAACTTCTTGTAAAAAAATTAAAACTCGCAATAACCCATAACCACCTAATTTTAACATAATTCCAGCTAAAATTATTGAACCTGATACAGGAGCTTCAACATGAGCTTTAGGAAGTCATAAATGAACAAAATATATGGGTATCTTAATTAAAAAAGCTAAAATCATTCTAATATAAAGTATAATAAAATTTATATTTAAAAATTTTAAAAAATAAATTATTATTCTATTAAATTCTCCATAAATATAAAATAAACCTATTAATAAAGGAAGTGAAGCAAATAAAGTATAAAATATTAAATATATACCAGCTTGAATTCGCTCCGGTTGGTAACCCCAACCAACAATTAATAATAAAGTAGGAATTAAACTCCCCTCAAAAAACAAATAAAATATAAATAAATTTATTGCTCTAAAAGTTAAAAATAATAAAATTAATAAAATTAAGATATTTATTAAAAAAAAATTTATATAATAATTTTTTTTAAATAAATTTTCTCTAGATATAATTATTAATCTACAAATTCAAATTCTTAATAAAATTAAACCAAATGATAATAAATCAAAAGAATATATATATCTTAAATTACAATTATATAAATTAACCGATATATTTATAAAAATAAATATTAATAATAATATAAATATTTGAACCATTCAAAATATTTTCTTTATAAAACATAAAGGAATTATAAAAATTAAATATAATAAAATTTTTATCATTTTATAATAATCTAAATCTTTGAAAATAATCATTTCCATGAGTACGAATTATAGAAACTAAAATAGATAATCCTAAAGAACCTTCACAAACAGAAAATACTAAAAATACTATTAATATATATATATCAAAATCAATTATTATCAAATAAATTAAAAAAAAAAAAAAAATTCTTAATACAATAAATTCTAATCTCAATAAAACAATTAATAAATGCTTATTTTTAGAAACAAAAATTAAGTTCCCAATAAAAAATATTAAAATAAAAATTATTCACATATTTATAATTATCATTTATGTTTTTATAGTTTAAAATAAAACATTGGTCTTGTAAACCAAAATTAAGAAATATCTTTAAAAACTTCAAAAAAAAAGAATTTCTTTATCAATAATCTCCAAAATTATTATTTTATTTAAACTATTTTTTGATTAATGATAAAACTAACTTTATCAACAATTATTATCATATTATCAATTATAATATATTTTTTAATTCACCCATTATCTATAGGATTACTAATTTTAACTCAAACTTTATTAATTTGTTTACTATCAGGAATATTAATTAAAACATATTGATTTTCATATATTTTATTTTTAACTTTTCTTGGTGGGTTATTAGTTTTATTTATTTATGTTTCAAGTATTGCATCTAATGAAATATTTTCATTAACAAATAATATAAAAATTATAATTTTTATTATTTTTTTTTTTATTATTATTCAAATTACCCTATTTAAAAATTTAAATTGAATAAATTTAATTAATAACTCAGAAATAAATAACTTCCTAAATTTTATTTTTATTAATAATGAAAATAAAATTAACCTTAATAAATTATATAACAATAATTCATCAATATTAATAATATTACTAATTATTTATCTATTTATTACACTAATTGCAGTTGTTAAAATTACAAATATTTTTTATGGACCATTACGAACTTTTAATTAATGATAAATAAATTTAAGCCAATTCGAAAAATTCACCCAATTCTAAAAATTATTAATGGATCATTAATTGACCTCCCTACCCCATCTAATATTTCTATATGATGAAATTTTGGATCTCTTCTTGCTTTATGTTTAATAATTCAAATTTTAACAGGATTATTTTTAACTATATATTATACAGCAAATATTGAAATAGCTTTTTATAGAGTTAACTATATTTGTCGAAATGTTAATTATGGGTGAATAATTCGAACTTTACATGCTAATGGAGCTTCTTTCTTTTTCATTTGTATTTATATTCATATTGGACGAGGAATTTATTATGAATCATACAATTTAATATATACATGATTTATCGGAGTAATTATTTTATTTTTATTAATAGCAACCGCATTCATAGGATATGTTTTACCTTGAGGGCAAATATCATTTTGAGGTGCAACAGTAATTACTAATTTATTATCCGCAATTCCTTATTTAGGAAACATATTAGTTAACTGAATTTGAGGAGGATTTGCTGTGGATAATGCTACACTAACTCGATTTTATACTTTTCACTTTCTTTTACCTTTTATTATCTTAATAATAACTATAATTCACTTATTATTCCTTCATCAAACAGGATCTAATAATCCTTTAGGAATAAATAGAAATATAGATAAAATCCCTTTCCATCCATTTTTTACTTATAAGGATTTAATCGGTTTTATTATTATAATTTTCTTTTTAACAATATTAACATTAACTAATCCTTATCTTTTAGGGGATCCAGATAATTTTATTCCTGCTAATCCTTTAGTAACTCCCATTCATATTCAACCAGAATGATATTTTTTATTTGCATATGCAATTTTACGATCCATTCCTAATAAATTAGGAGGTGTAATTGCACTAGTCATATCAATTTTAATTTTAATTATTTTACCCTTAACATTTAATAAAAAAATTCAAGGATTACAATTTTACCCTTTAAATCAAATTTTATTTTGATTTTTTTTTATTATTATTTTATTACTAACTTGAATTGGAGCTCGTCCTGTTGAAAACCCCTATATTTTTATCGGACAAATATTAACAATCCTATATTTTAGTTATTTCATTTTTAACCCTATATTAAGTAAATATTGAGATAAATTAATTTTTAATTAATTAATGAGCTTGTAAAAGCATTTGTTTTGAAAACTTAAGAAAGAATATTATAATTCTATTAATTTATACTAAAAATAATCAAATTTAAAAAAAAATTTTAAAACCTAAAAAAAATAATAAAAAATTTAATGAGATAGGTAAATATCTTTTTCAAGCTAAATATATTAATTTATCATAACGATAACGAGGTAAAGTCCCCCGAACTCAAATAAATAAAAAAGAAATTAATCTTAATTTTAAATAAAATAAAATTCTTAATTCATAACCACCTATATATAATACTACAAATAAAAATCTTATAAATAAAATTCTTGAATATTCAGCTAAAAAAATTAAAGCAAATCCTCCTCTTCTATATTCAATATTAAACCCTGAAACTAACTCTCTTTCACCTTCGGCAAAATCAAAAGGAGTTCGATTAGTCTCAGCTAATATAGTAGATAATCACATTATAGCTAAAGGAATTATAACAAATATTATTCAAATCATTTTTTGGTAGTAATAAAAAAATATTAAATTAAAATCCATCACTATTAAAATTCTAGATAATAAAATTAAAGCTATTCTCACTTCATAAGAAATAGTTTGAGCTACAGCACGTAACCCCCCCAATAAAGCATAATTAGAATTTGAAGATCAACCAGCAATTATTACTGTATAAACACCTATTCTAGTACAACATAAAAAAAATATTAACCCTAAATTAAATCTAACCATATTAAATATATATGGAACTAATACTCAAATAATTAAAGATAAAATAAATCTAACAACTGGAGAAAAATAATAACAATAATAATTAGAAAAATTAGGATAAGTTACTTCTTTAGTAAATAATTTAATTGCATCAGAAAATGGCTGTAAAATACCCATTACCCCAACTTTATTGGGACCTTTTCGAATTTGAATATAACCTAAAACTTTACGTTCCATTAAAGTTAAATAAGCAACCCCAATTATAACCCCTAAAATTAAAATAAGAATACCAATAAAAATCATTAATAAATCTATTAATATCATTTACTATATATATAAATAAATTATATATTAATGATTTCTAAAATCATCACATTTTTCTGCCAAAATAGTCAAATTTATTAAAATTTTAATAATATTCAACTTATTTGATATAATCACAATATTTGATCCTTTCGTACTAAAATATTTAATTAATTAAAAGATAGAAACCAACCTGGCTTACACCGGTTTGAACTCAGATCATGTAAGATTTTAATGATCGAACAGATCAAAATTTTAAACTTTTGCATTTAACTTTTATCTTAATCCAACATCGAGGTCGCAAACTTTTTTTCTTATTTGAACTAAAAAAAAAAATTACGCTGTTATCCCTAAGGTAATTTTTTCTTATAATCAATATTACTGGATCAATTAACCACTTATTTATGTTTTAAATTAAAAAAAGTTTTTCCTATTTTTTTATCACCCCAACAAAATATTTATTTATTTTTTAAATAATCAATTTATTTTAACTTTAAAAAACTTTAAATATAAAACTCTATAGGGTCTTCTCGTCTTTTTAAATCATTTTAACTTTTTAATTAAAAAATTAAATTCAATAAATATTATAGAGACAATTTATATTTCATCCAATCCTTCATACAAGTCACCAATTAAGAGACTAATGATTATGCTACCTTTGTACAGTCAATATACTGCAGCCCTTCAATATTAAATCAGTGGGCAGATTAGACTTTAAATTATTAATTCAAAAAGACATGTTTTTGATAAACAGGTGAATATATACTTTTGTCGAGTTCCTTTATATTTAACTATCACAAATCATTAATTTTTAAATTTATACATATAAAAATATATACATATATTATATACTAATTTTATCATTATAATTAATTTTTTATTATTTAAAATTTTTATTTTATAAAAAATTAATTTTTATTAAATTTTTAATTTTTTGAAATTATTTATAATAAATTAAAATTTATTAACAATCTAAATTATAAAATTTTCAAATTTTAATATATTTTTATAAGAATTTAAATTAAAGCTTATCCCTTAAAATATTAAATTAAAATTAATAATTAATTAATTAATTAATTAATTATTAATTTTAATTAAAAATTAAATTTTTTTCTAAAATAACTAGATATATTTAAAAACGAATAACATTTCATTTCTAATTAATTATTAAAAATATTTATTCAACAATAAATTTTTTAATTAATTAACTCTTTTAAATTCGAGAAATTTAATTTTATAAATATTTTTTAATAAACTCTGATACACAAGATACAATAAATTAAATCTACTTTTTATTTATTTTATTTTCATTCATATTTCAAAATTCTTTCACAATACTAATTAACTATAAAATTTCAAATTTTTTCTATTAAAATACTATAACCCCCATTAAATATTTTAATATTAAAATTTTTTTTATTATTTTTTTTATTATTAATTTTACCCCTCAAATTAATTATTTATATAATATCTTTTCAATGTAAATGAAACACTTATTCAAGCTCTAATTTGATCTTTCTAGAAACACTTTCCAGTACCTCTACTTTGTTACGACTTATTCCAATTTATAAATGAAAGCGACGGGCAATATGTACATATTTTAATTTATAATCATTTTATCAATTTAAATAAAATTACATTTAAATCCTATTTCATTTAATCTTTTCATATTAAAATTCAATTTAAATAAATTTATTGTAATCCATTATATTCTTAACTATAATCTGCATCTTGATCTGATTTAACTTTTTATTTTAAATTTTAAATATTATTATTATTTAAAAATATTTTTTTAACAACGATATACAAAATAATAAATTAAGTAAATTTATTCGTGGATTATCAATTATTAAACAGATTCCTCTAAATAAACTAAAATACCGCCAAATTATTTAAGTTTCAATAATTAATATTTACTATTTTAGTATTATAAATTTAAATTTTTAATAATAGGGTATCTAATCCTAGTTTTTTATAAAATTTATTAAATCATAATTTATTAATAATTTTTTATTAAATAAAAATTTCACTTAATAATTTAAAATTTAAATTATTTCAATTATAATTAATTATTAACACTAAAAAAATTCATATTAATTTTTGTTTAACCGCAACTGCTGGCACAAAATTAGTTATTAATTTAAATATTACTAAATCTTAATTTCTTAAATTTTTAAAATTAATTACTATAATTATAATTAATTATTATTTAAATAATCAATATTTAACACTAAAATTTATATGTAAAATAAATTTAAAATGAATTTTCAAAACCATAAAAAATTTTATTTATTTGTAAATTTTTTCACATAGAATTTTTTTTTTTTTTTTTTTTATATTTATAAATTTTTTTTTTTTTTTTTTATTTTTTTTTTTTTTTTTTTATATTTATAAATTTATAAATAATTATATATATATATATATATTAATATATTAATATATTTAATAGACATTAATAAACAATTAATAATTTCTATCTCTTTTTTTTCATAATATTAAATATAAAAATAAAATTGCTATATAAAATTTTAAAATTTAAAAAATAATTTATTTATTAATATAATTAATATTAATTTTTCTAATCTATTAATTAATTTATATAATTTAAATTTAATTAAATATTTTATTAAATTTTTAAATATATTAATAAATTAAAAATTTAATATATATATATATATATATGTTAAATTAAATTTAAATTAATTTCTAAACCAATTGAAATAATTTTTCATATAAATAAATAAA